TTTTTGAATTCCTAAATTTGAACGATAAAAAAAAAATTATAAAAAAATAACAATATGATTTCTAAAATCAAAAATCTACTCAAACAAGATACACAAATTACTGATATATTAGATGAAATCTCAAAGAATCCCACGATTCAATATATTAAATTTAAAAAATACATGTCTATTTTATTAATTAATGAAAATTCTATCTTACCTCAAATTAAAAATTTTTATTTTTGAATCCTTTTATTCAAATTCGCGAGGAGCCAGATGAGAAGAAATTCTCACGTCTGGTTCTGTAGTAGAGATGGAATTCAGAAAGAACCATCAACTATAACCCCAAAAGAACCAGATTCCGTAAACAACATAGAGGAAGAATGAAAGGAATATCTTATCGAGGGAATCATATATGTTTCGGTAAATTTGCTCTTCAGGCACTTGAACCCGCTTGGATCACATCTAGACAGATAGAAGCAGGTCGACGAGCAATGACACGAAATGTACGCCGTGGTGGAAAAATATGGGTACGTATATTTCCAGACAAACCGATTACAGCGAGACCTGCCGAGACACGTATGGGTTCGGGGAAAGGATCCCCCGAATATTGGGTAGCTGTTGTTAAACCGGGTCGAATACTTTATGAAATGGGTGGAGTAACAGAAAATATAGCTAGAAGGGCTATTTCAATAGCAGCATCCAAAATGCCTATACGGACTCAATTCATTATTTCGAGATAAAGGATAAAAAAGTAGAACCAAGAGAAATGAGTCTTAGGAAATTGCAATTTTTTTATTTTAGACAAAGAATATTTCTTTTTTTTTCTTCGTCCTTTGCATTGAAAGAACAGATTTCAAAATGATATGATTCAACCTCAAACCCATTTAAATGTAGCAGATAACAGCGGGGCTCGAGAATTGATGTGTATTCGAATCATAGGAACTAGCAATCGTCGATATGCTCATATTGGTGATGTTATTGTTGCTGTGATCAAAGAAGCAGTACCAAATATGCCCCTAGAAAAGTCAGAAGTCGTCAGAGCTGTAATTGTGCGTACCTGTAAAGAACTCAAACGTGACAATGGTATGATAATACGATATGATGACAACGCTGCAGTTGTTATTGACCAAGAAGGAAATCCAAAAGGAACTCGAATTTTTGGCGCGATCGCCCGGGAGTTGAGACAATTAAATTTTACTAAAATAGTCTCATTAGCTCCCGAGGTATTATAAAACAAGATCGTGATATGTTTAGATTAGAGTGGGGTATTTGAAAGAAATAGATTAAGAAATAGATTGTATCTCACGTATATACCTTTATTAATTACTCATAAACAAACAAATTAAGTAAAAAAAAAAAAAGAAAAACATGTTGATTATATCAAATTTGGAATCACTAACAATTTTAGTTAATCATGGGTAGGGACACTGTTGCTGAGATAATAACCTCTATACGAAATGCTGATATGGATAAAAAAAGAGTGGTTCGAATAACATCTACTAATATTACCGAAAATATCGTTAAAATACTTTTACGAGAAGGTTTTATCGAAAATGCGAGAAAACATCGAGAAAACAACAAATATTTTTTGGTTTTAACGCTGCGACATAGAAGGAACAGGAAAGGGCCCTATAGAAATATTTTAAATTTAAAACGGATCAGTCGACCCGGTCTACGAATTTATTCTAACTCTCAACGGATTCCTCGAATTTTAGGTGGGATGGGGATTGTAATTATTTCTACTTCTCGAGGAATAATGACAGACCGAGAGGCTCGACTAGAAGGAATCGGTGGAGAAATTTTGTGTTATATATGGTAATCTTTTTAATATACAAATTAGATTCGAAACTTACTATTTGTTTGTAATTGTAAAAAAAAAAAAAGAAAAGGAACGAGTTGTCTAATATTGTTCCTCCTCCATTAGTTGATACTTCAAGGGGACTTTACCTGGAATGAAAGAACAAAAATGGATTCATGAAGGTTTAATTACCGAATCGCTTCCCAATGGCATGTTCCGGGTTCGTTTAGATAATGAAGATCTGATTCTAGGTTATGTTTCAGGAAAGATCCGACGCAGTTTTATCCGGATACTACCAGGAGATAGAGTCAAAATTGAAGTAAGTCGTTATGATTCAACCAGAGGACGCATAATTTATCGACTCCGCAACAAGGATTCAAAGGATTAAGTGATTTTTTAACTTGAACATTCCTTTCGCGAGAACGAGAATATGATTTAAGATGCAAAATCTAAAGAAACTTATTTTCTTCCAACCAAGAAGTAGATTCAAATTTAAGATAAGGAATGACAAATATGAAAATAAGAGCTTCTGTTCGTAAAATTTGTGAAAAATGTCGACTAATCCGCAGGCGAGGGCGAATTATAGTAATTTGTTCCAACCCGAGACATAAACAAAGACAGGGATAATCAGACTCGCTAAAGCAAGTGATACATAAATAAGGAATCTTTTTTAACATGAAATGGATATATCCATATATCTCTGACTCATATTTATGAGAT